AATTGAGGAAGATAAATTTGAGGAAGAGGACGAAAAAGATCGTTTTGATTCATCTGAATCAAATGAAGATGAATCAAATGAATCAAATGAAGATGAATTTGAGGAAGAGGACGAAAAAGATCGTTTTGATTCATCTGAATCAAATGAAGATGAATCAAATGAATCAAATGAAGATGAATTTGAGGAAGAGGACGAACCTTATAAAGATCGTCTTAATTCTTATCAAAAAAACACGGGATTACCCGAGGCTGTTCAAACAGGCATAGGCGAAATAAATGGCATTCCCGTAGCAGTTGGGGTTATGGATTTTGAGTTTATAGGGGGCAGTATGGGATCCGTAGTTGGGGAAAAAATCACCCGTTTGATTGAATACGCTACCAATCAATTTCTCCCTCTTATTATAGTGTGTGCTTCGGGGGGGGCGCGTATGCAAGAAGGAAGTGTGAGCTTGATGCAAATGGCTAAAATCTCGTCTGCTTTATATGATTATCAATCAAATAAAAAGTTGTTTTATGTATCAATCCTTGCATCTCCTACTACTGGTGGGGTGACGGCCAGTTTTGGTATGTTGGGTGATATCATTATTGCCGAACCCAATGCTTACATTGCATTTGCGGGTAAAAGAGTAATTGAAGAACTGTTGAAAATAACAGTACCCGAAGGTTTGCAAGAGACTGAAAATTTATTTGATAAGGGAGCATTCGACCTAATCGTACCACGTAATCTTTTAAAAAGTGTTCTGACTGAGTTATTTAAGCTCCACGGTTTCTTTCCTTTGACTAAAAATGAAAATCAAAACCAAATAGAGTGCTAAGTTCAATTATTTTTATTTGTAGCAAAGGAGTAGTTAGTTTATTCGGAATTAAAGGAAATAGGAATTTTGTTTGGTGATATTGGTGATATAAGTATCTATATATCTATATAGATACTTAGATCTATACTAAGTATTGAATTATGAATTAATAGTTATAGTTAAATAATAATGAAAATTCTTAATTATAATTATTATAAGATATCCTTATTTATAAATAATAATAACAGGTACGAACAATAAATCGAGGTACCCATTCTATGAACCTTCCCGCTTTTTTTGTGCCTTTAGTAGGCCTAGTATTTCCGGCAATTGCAATGGCTTCTTTATATCTGCATGTTCAAGAAAACAAGATTGTTTAGACCTGATGGACCCCCTCTCTTCTATTTTTTTTTTCAAAAACTTAGACTTGCATCATAACTAATAGAGATATCTATTTAGCGAAATATGAGATAACATGTGATTTCTGCCGAACATAAAGACATAAGGTAAAGGACTCTTATACCTGTAGAAACATAATAATATATGGGTAAATGAATTCTAGCCGTTTTCAAATCGACCAGGATCGCTAGATGGCTGAAATAAAAAGTACTCGCATCTATATGTATAGTGGGATCATATGAAGGGTATGTTATTATTTTAGTTTAGATTAGATCTAAGTAATTTGATGAATTACTCCTAAAGGTTCACATTAAACTAGTGTTAGTTGATGAGAGTTACTTCGGAAACAAAACAAAAAAGATAAAGTCAAATAAATTGGAGGGTTTCCCTCAATTCTAATAAAATACAACCGGATCTAGTATGGATTGGCGATCAGAACATATACGGATAGAACTTATAACGGAGTCTCGAAAATTAAGTAATTTCTGCTGGGCCTTTATCCTTTTTTTAGGTTCATTAGGATTCTTATTGGTTGGAAGTTCCAGTTATCTTGGTAGAAATTTGATATCTTTTTTTCCGTCTGAGCAAATCATTTTTTTTACACAAGGTATCGTGATGTCTTTCTACGGAATCGCGGGTCTCTTTATTAGTTTCTATTTGTGGTGCACAATTTTCTGGAATGTAGGCAGCGGTTATGATCGATTCGATAGAAAGGAAGGCATAGTGTGCATTTTTCGGTGGGGATTTCCTGGAAAAAATCGTCGCATATTCCTCCGATTCCTTATAAAAGATATTCAGGCCATTAGAATAGAAGTTAACGAGGGTATTTATACCCGTCGTGTCCTTTATATGGACATCCGGGGCCAGGGTTTCATTCCCTTAACTCGTACTGATGAGAATTTGAATACACGACAAATTGTAGAAAAAGCTAGTGAATTGTCCTCTTTCTTGCGTGTACCAATTGATTTGAAACAAAATGGGAGATGGGTGCTTTGAGGGAAAAATGCAAGAATCCTCTTTTTTTCTATAACATAAACTAAGTGAAGTTTCATCAGAAGGGTCATTCGAGCGAAAGCGGGCGGACCAACTACAAAACTAAATTCTTTATTTTTGTCACTCGACGTTTTATTTTCTCCTTTCTTTTGTGTTCCTTAATAACCAACAGAAAAATAACAATTAGATTTCTTAATAATGATAATTAGCCAATTTCTGGCTTGTTTTGCTACTTTGAGTATTGCAATATCTTTCCCTCAATTATTCTACTATTCCTGTCTGTGGGCAATCAGTGAATTTTTTTTTTAATATTGGATATTGTGGATTCTTTCGTCTCAAAATTGGATTAATATTCATTACTTAAAGCGTTTCTTTCAGTCATTAATTGAAAGGAGAGAGTTGTTTCGAATTTGTCCAATTGAGATATCGGGAAACTTTATTTTTTTAGTATTTCTTCATTCGAATTTGTAGTCGATTTCTCTAGTCTTTCGAGATTGAAAGGCTAATCAAAAAATCACAAAAAAAATAGATTGATAGGCTCCATACCTTGTATAGAACTCATGCGTGAAAGAAGGATTCGATCACATAGAGTCGACGAATGAGGTGGGTTGATTAACAATTCACAGATTAAAAAATGGCAAAAAAGAAAGCATCCGCTTCTCTTGTATATATAGTATTTTTTCCTTGGTGGCTTTCTCTCTCATTTAAAAAAAGTCTGGAATCTTGGGTTACTAATTGGTGGAATGCCGGGCAATCCGAAATTTTTTTGAATGATATTCAAGAAAGGGGTATTCTAGAAAAATTCATAGAATTAGAGGAACTCCTCATCTTGGACGAAATGATCGAAGAATACTCGGAGACACGTCTACACAAGCTTACTCTAGGAATACAAAAAGAAACGATCCAATTAATCAAGATACACAACGAAGATCGTATCCATACGATTTTTCACTTCTCAATAAATATAATCTGTTTTGTTATTCTCAGTGGTTATTATATTTTGGGTAATGAAGAACTTGGTATTCTTAACTCTTGGGCCCAGGAATTCCTATATAACCTAAGCGACACAGTCAAAGCTTTTTGTATTCTTTTAGTAACCGATTTTTGTACCGGATTCCATTCACCCCACGGTTGGGAATTACTGATTGGCTCTGTCTACAAAGATTTTGGATTTGTTCAGAATGATCAAATCATATCGGGTCTTGTTTCAATTTGTCCAGTCATTCTTGATACAGTTTTTAAATATTGGATTTTCCGTTATTTAAATCGCGTATCTCCGTCACTTGTAATTATTTATCATTCCTTGTAGTTATTTATCATTCAATGAATGACTGATAACAGATCCACTCATATTAATCTAATCCAATTTCATATTAATCTAATCCAATTCGAAGGTTTGCAACTTTGTAGTTGTACATAAACAAAGCGTTGCAAATTTATGCTTTCTATTTTTAGCCATCTTCAGGATTCATCATATATTAGTCCAGTAACCAGTAAATTTTGATTATTCCAGTAACTAACAGAATCGTGGATAGGGAACTATACTAGCGACTTACCCCACCTATTGTAGAAATTTTGGTATCAACAATTGAACCATGGAAACTATAAATACTTTTTCTTGGATAAAGGAACAGATTACTCGATCTATTTCCGTATCGCTCATGATATATATCATAACTCAGACGGCCATTTCAAATGCATATCCCATTTTTGCACAGCAGGGTTATGAAAATCCACGAGAAGCGACGGGGCGTATTGTATGTGCCAATTGTCATTTAGCTAACAAGCCCGTGGATATTGAGGTACCGCAAGCGGTACTTCCTGATACTGTATTTGAAGCGGTTGTTCGAATTCCTTATGATATGCAACTGAAACAAGTTCTTGCTAATGGTAAAAAGGGGGGTTTGAATGTAGGGGCTGTTCTTATTTTACCGGAAGGTTTTGAATTAGCTCCCCCCGATCGTATTTCTCCCGAGATGAAGGAAAAGATAGGAAATTTGTCTTTTCAGAGCTATCGCCCTAATAAAAAAAATATTCTTGTAATAGGCCCTGTCCCCGGTCAGAAATATAGTGAAATTGTCTTTCCTATTCTTTCCCCTGACCCCGCTACTAAGAAAGATGTTCACTTCTTAAAATATCCTATATACGTAGGCGGGAACAGGGGAAGGGGTCAGATTTATCCTGACGGGAGCAAGAGTAACAATACAGTTTATAATGCTACAGCAGCGGGTATAGTAAGCAAAATCATACGAAAAGAAAAGAAGGGGGGATATGAAATAATCATAACAGACCCGGATGGACGTCAAGTGGTTGATATTATCCCCCCAGGACCAGAACTTCTTATTTCAGAGGGTGAATCCGTGAAATTTGATCAACCATTAACGAGTAATCCTAATGTGGGCGGATTTGGTCAGGGGGATACGGAAATAGTACTTCAAGATCCATTACGTGTCCAAGGCCTTTTATTCTTCTTGGCATCCGTTATTTTGGCACAAATCTTTTTGGTTCTTAAAAAGAAACAGTTCGAGAAGGTTCAATTGGCTGAAATGAATTTCTAGACTTGCGGATTTATTGACATCAAGTTTGTAAAAGGGATTTTTCGTCTTACCAGCCTTCGGCACAAGAAGGGGAATTTGCTAGACCCTCTTCTTGTGCCGAAGAGTAAAGATTCTTGATCCTCTTTTTCAAATATTCCTAGTGTTTTTTTCCAGATTTAACAGAACCCTTTTTTCTTTTTTACGAAACATTCTAAGTATAAGAAGTAGTGGATAAATAAAAAAAAAAAGAGGGGAATTAATTAAATAGAACTTATTGA